AATTTAAAACTTGGAAATTTTAGTATTGAGGCCCGTTTCATAAAATTTTAATCCTAATTTTTAGGCTTTCGGCAGTGAATAATTTATGGTGTTATATTTATATATGTTATATATAATATGTGGTGGCATAAGTTGACCCATACTACAACTTGTTAACTTTGAACGTTTAGTTGAGCCTTCCTTGGTTTCGGGGTTTGACAAGGATAACAGGATTTTCTGAGCGTAGGGGGTAAGGGGGTTTGTCGCGCAAAAACCAAAAGGGGGCATATAGTATAAGGATGTGTTGAGTAAATATATCTTATGCACTTGAATTAAACTAATGTAACTCTTATGTTATGTCTTTCAATCATTAACCTATATTAATTAAAGCAGGTATAAATGATCCACCTTAATAGTTATTTGAGCTTGCACTGTGAGATGCCAATTGAAAGGAAACCAGAAAAAAGATACGTTATGCATATAAAAGAATGCTCGGCATGGTGGGTAACGAGACATATGTACTACACCATTAATCAAATGCCAGTATAATTATCCGAGGGTGGAGTCTTACAGTTATGTACCTGAAATAGGAACCAAATGCCAGTAATAGTTCATTTTGTGCGACCCCCACAATTATTGTCCCTGATTCTATCATTAATAATTTACCTTTATATAAACTGGTTGGTGGTTTCTTACTACATTAATATTTGTTAATATAGATGTCAGTTGATTCCTCCAAAGTAAATTGTGAGGACGATTTATATGGGAGATGACCTATTTCTTTATTTTAAAATGAGTTCATGTTGAGTTTAAATGTATGTCTTATGCATACCTTATATTTTAGTACTTGCTTTGTGGTTAAGATAAATTATTGGTGATAATACATAGTATGTACTAGCACATGATGTAATATTATGCATATTATGTACTAAACCATAATGCTGGTCAGAAAATAGTTTAGTTTAGAATTCTGGCTTTGGGAGCCAGAGGTGGGAGTTAAAATCTCTCTTTTCTGGCGCTAGGGAGGAGTTTAACCTCCGATCTTCGGATTACAAGACCGATGCTTTTAGGCTAAGCTACTAGGGCAGGCTCATTCTAGTGCTTTAATTTCTAGTCATCCTGCTAGGGGGATTAGGATTAGAAACAGGGCGAAATATAGGATTGAGGCGATTTGTCCAATAATAATGAATGGGTGTTCTACTGGTATGCCTCCAATTCATGTAAGAATAATCATGTCTGCGACTAGGGTTCAAATTAGGAATTGGGTGATTGGTCGGAATGTTAGTCCTCGTTGTTTGGATGTGTGTAGGATTGGTACTACTATTAGCACGAGGATAGAGAATAGGAGGGCTAGAACTCCTCCTAGTTTGTTGGGAATTGATCGTAGAATGGCGTAGGCAAATAGGAAGTATCACTCGGGTTTAATATGGGGAGGTGTAACTAGGGGGTTTGCGGGTGTGAAGTTTTCCGGGTCTCCTAGGAGGTTTGGGGAGAATAGGGCAAGGCATGTGAGGCCTAGAAGTATTGCTACGAATCCTAGTAGGTCTTTGTACGAGAAATATGGGTGGAAGGTAATTTTGTCTGCGTCAGAGTTAAGCCCTATTGGGTTATTTGACCCTGTTTCGTGTAGGAATAGGAGGTGTAGGATGGTTGCTGCGGCAACTACAAATGGTAGTAGGAAGTGGAAGGCGAAGAATCGTGTTAAGGTTGCATTATCTACTGAAAACCCCCCTCAAATTCATTGAACTAGTGCGTCTCCTGCATAGGGGACTGCAGATAGAAGGTTGGTAATTACTGTGGCGCCTCAGAAGGATATTTGTCCTCAAGGGAGGACGTAACCTACGAAGGCTGTTATTATTACTAAAAGGAGGAGGATTACGCCAATGTTTCAGGATTCTTTGTAGAGGTAGGAGCCATAGTATAGTCCTCGGGCAATATGTATATAAATACAGATGAAGAAGAATGAGGCTCCGTTGGCGTGAATATTGCGGATGAGTCAACCATAATTAACGTCTCGGCAGATATGGGTAACGGAGGAGAAGGCAGTTGAGATATCTGAGGTGTAGTGCATGGCTAGAAATAGTCCTGTTAAGATTTGGGTAATTAAACATAGTCCTAGTAGGGAACCAAAGTTTCATCATACTGAGATATTTGAGGGGGCTGGTAGATCAACTAATGCGTCGTTAGCGATTTTAATTAGGGGGTGTGTTTTTCGTAGGCTTGCCATTAGGGTTCTTATAGTTGAATAACAACGGTGGTTCTTCAAGTCACTGGTCTCGGTTAGAATCCGAGTGAGAATTATGACTTATCTTGTTTCTTTGCTGTTGATTGCTTTAATTGTTGGTTTGGTTGCTGTGGCCTCTAATCCTGCCCCTTATTTTGCTGCTTTTGGTTTGGTGGTGGCGGCGGGGGTTGGGTGTGGGGTGCTCATTGGTCACGGGGGATCATTTTTATCATTGGTTCTTTTTTTAATTTATTTAGGGGGCATGCTGGTGGTGTTTGCATATTCTGCAGCTTTGGCTGCTGAGCCGTTTCCTGAAGCTTGGGGGGATCGTTCTGTGGTTGGGTATGTGTTGGTTTATCTTTTAGGGGTGGGCTTAATAGTGGGTTTGTTTTGAGAAAATTGATACGAGGGCTCTTGGGGGGTGGTAGATAATTTGAAGGAGTTTTCTATGTTGCGGGGTGATACTAGCGGGGTGGCTATGATGTATTCGTCTGGTGGTGGAATGTTGGTTATTTGTGCTTGGGTGTTACTTCTAACTTTATTTGTTGTTTTAGAACTTACTCGGGGCTTAAGTCGTGGCGCCCTTCGGGCTGTTTAAATGGTGGCCAATAGGATTGCAAGTGTTGTAGATAGGAGGAAGATGGTTAGGTAAGTTTTAATTATTCCTCGTTGGGTGTCGCTTGTAATTTTGGCTATTTTTACTTGTAGAGATGTTGTTCCTTTTGGCCCTGCGGCTTCAAACCATGTTTGATCTACGAGCTGGGTGGCAATTGACTGTCCCAGGGTTAAGTTGAGTTTTGGGATGAGTCGGTGAATAATTGTGGGAAAGTACCCAAGTATATTTGAGAAATGGTGGGGGGAGGTTATGGGGGCGGTTTTGAATTGTTTGTTGGTTAGTGTGGTTAATTCTATGGCAATTAGTAGGCCGGTGATTGTGACTGCAAGGGCGGCTAGTTTGAGGATTACTGGTATGGTTATAATGGGGGTTTTGGAGGGTAGGAAGTTTAATGTAATAATAAGGCCTGCAATAATGCTTCCTCAGGCTAGTCGTTTGATGGGGTTAATAACTGATGGGTTATTTTCATTGATCGGGGAGAGGGGAAGGAATCGGGGGGTTCCTATGGTGACGAAAAATACGACTCGGAAGCTATACACGGCGGTAAATGATGTGGCGATGAGTGTGAGGACTAGGGCTCAGGCGTTTAGGTGTGAGGTGTTTAAGGCTTCAATGATGGCATCTTTTGAGAAAAAGCCGGCTAGGAAGGGGGTTCCTGTGAGTGCTAGGCTACCAATTGTTAAGCAGGTTGAGGTGAATGGTATTAGGTTTTGTAGGCCTCCTATTTTTCGGATATCTTGTTCGTCGTTTAGGCTGTGGATAATTGATCCAGAGCATAGGAATAGTATGGCTTTAAAGAAGGCATGTGTACAAATGTGAAGGAATGCTAGTTGGGGCTGATTAAGCCCAATTGTGACTATTATTAGGCCTAGTTGACTTGATGTTGAGAAAGCGACGATTTTTTTAATATCGTTTTGGGTTAGAGCACAGGCGGCTGTGAATAGTGTGGTTAGGGCCCCTAAACAGAGGCAGATTGTTAGGGCTAGTTCGTTGTTTTCTATGAGGGGGTGAAGTCGAATTAAAAGGAAGATTCCTGCTACGACCATGGTGCTGGAGTGCAGTAGGGCAGACACTGGTGTGGGGCCCTCCATGGCGGAGGGAAGTCAAGGGTGCAGCCCAAATTGTGCTGATTTTCCGGTTGCCGCTAAAATTAGTCCTAGTAGGGGGAGGGTTATATCAAAGTTTTTTGATAGGAAGAAGATTTGTTGAATTTCTCATGAGTTTATGTTTATTGCAAGTCAGGCTATAGTTATAATTAGGCCAATGTCTCCTACTCGGTTATATAGTACGGCTTGTAGGGCTGCTGTGTTGGCGTCTGCTCGTCCGTATCATCAGCCGATGAGGAGGAATGATATGATTCCAACCCCTTCTCAGCCAATGAAGAGTTGAAATATGTTGTTGGCTGTTACTAGAATAATTATGGCTACCAGAAATAATAGTAGGTATTTGAAGAAGCGGTTTATGTAGGGGTCAGAGTGTATGTAACATGATGCAAATTCTAAAATTGATCAGGTGACGTAGAGGGCAATTGGGGTGAACATAAGGGAGTACTGGTCAAATTTGAAGCTAATGTTGATGTCAAATGTGGATGTATTTATTCAGTGTCAGTTTGTTACGATAGTTTCGGCTCCTTGGTCTAGGAACATTATGAGTGGGAGGAGACTAATAAAAAATGCTGTGCTTACGGCGGTTTTCACGTGTGGGGTGGCTCATTTTGGGTCTTGTGGGTTTGGGATCAGTGTGGTTAGTAGGGGGTAAATAAGTATTGTCAGTACTAGAATTAGTGTGGAGGAAAGAACTAGGGTTGTTGGGTGCATAGCTTTCACTTGGATTTGCACCAAGAGTTTTTGGTTCCTAAGACCAATGGATGAGCTGTTATCCTTTGAAAGCGCGAGGAAACCACGGAGTTTAACCGTGGGGTTAAGGATTAGCAGTACTTATTGCCTCGGGCCTTCCTCGGTGAGTAGGGGGATTTTAACCCTCATCTTTAGAATCACAATCTAATATTTTGAGTTAAACTATACTTACTAGTAGCATCAGCCTCATATAAGTTCTGGTTTTGTTACTAGGAGAATTACGGGGATGAGGTGGAGTACTATTAATAGGTGCTCTCGTGTGTGAAAGGGTGGTAGTCCTACAATATGGTTGGGTGTTGGGCCTCGTTGGGACATTAGGAACATATAGAGGGAGTAGCCTGCTGTAATTAGTGTTCCTGTTCCGGTTAAGATAATGGTTCATGGGGACCAGTTGAATAGGGTGCTAATAATTATAATTTCTCCCATGAGGTTTGGAAGAGGTGGGAGTGCCAGGTTAGCAAGGTTGGCGATGAATCATCAGACTGCTGTTAGTGGAAAGATTATTTGTAGTCCTCGGGCTAATACTATGGTTCGGCTGTGGGTTCGTTCGTAGGCGGTGTTGGCTAAACAGAATAGTGCGGAGGATACTAGTCCGTGGGCAATTATTAAAATAATAGCTCCTGTGAACCCTCATGGGGTTTGGATTAGGATTCCGCCTGCGACCAGGCCTATGTGGCTTACGGATGAGTAGGCAATAAGTGATTTTAAATCTGTCTGGCGTAGGCAGATAGAGCCGGTCATGATAATACCCCATAGGGCGAGGATGATGAAGGGGTAGGCTAATTCTTTAGACAGGGGGTCTAGTATTACTATTATTCGCATTATTCCATAGCCCCCTAGTTTTAACAGGACTGCGGCTAGGACTATAGATCCTGCTACTGGGGCCTCTACGTGTGCTTTTGGAAGTCAGAGGTGGACACCATAGAGAGGTATTTTTACTAGGAAGGCGATTAGACATCCGGCCCATCAAATTTTATGTCCTCATGAGTCGAGGATAAGTGGTTGTGAATACTGTAGGATTAGTATGGATAGGGTTCCTGTGGAGTGTTGTAGGAGGAGAAGGGCTACTAGAAGGGGCAGTGATCCTGCTAGGGTATAAAATAGGAAATAGGTTCCTGCGTTTAGGCGCTCTGTCTGGTTTCCTCATCGGGTAATAATGATGAGGGTGGGGATTAGTGTGGCTTCAAATATAATATAAAATATAATGATTTCTGTAGCTCCGAATGCTATGATTAAGAAGGTTTGTAGTGAGGTTAAAAGTGTAATATATAGTCGTTGGCGGTTAATTGGCTCCGGGTTAATATGGTTTTGGCTGGCTAGGATTATTAATGGGAGTAGTCAGCAGGTTAATACCAGGAGGGGGGTTGAAAGGGGGTCTGTGGCTATGTAAATGTTAGAGGCGGATCATCCTGTTTCTGATGTTCACTTCAATCAGGTTAGGCTGGTGAGTGCAATTAGTAGGCTGTGTGCAGTTGTGGTTGTTCAGAGTCATTTTGGTGAGGATAGTCAGATTGTTGGGAATAGCATGATTGTGGGCATTAATACTTTTAACATTGTAGGAGGTTAAGGTTTTGTAAGCGGTCAGTTCCGTGGGTTCGGGCAGTGGCAACTAAAAGTGCCAACCCTGCGCTGGCCTCGCAGGCGGAGAAAGCTAGTAACAATATAGGTGCTGCAGAGAATCCTATTGATTCAAATTGTAGGGCTCATAGGGCTAGTGCAATGAAGAGTGATAGTATTATTCCTTCAAGGCATAGTAGTGCAGAGAGTAAGTGGGTTCGGTGAAATGCCAGGCCTATTAGCCCTAAAATAAATGCTGAGCTAAAGCTGAAATGTACGGGTGTCATAAGGGGGTCGTGGAATTAAACCACGGTTTTCTGAGCCGAAATCAGAGGTCTTGTCTTGGACTAACTCCCTATTCTGCTCATTCTAAGCCTCCTTGGGTTCATTCATAGATTAGTCCGAGTGTGAGCAAGATTAGGACTGTTGTGGCCCAGAAGAAGGTTCCGGCGGGGTTGTGGAGTTGGTCTCCTCAGGGCAGGGGCAGGAGGAGGGCAATTTCTAGGTCAAAGAGTAGGAATAAGATTGCCACCAAGAAGAATCGGAGAGAAAATGGCAGTCGGGCAGATCCTAGGGGGTCAAAGCCGCATTCATAGGGAGAAAGTTTTTCTGCGTCTGGATTTATTTGGGGGAGTCAGAATGATACTACTGCTAGAATAGAGGATAGGGCTGTGGTAATAATTAGAATAGTAATAATTAAATTCATTATCTTTCCTTGGGGTTTAACCAAGACTGGGTGATTGGAAGTCACTCGTACTAACTTTAATACTAGAAAGATTATGAGCCTCATCAGTAGATTGATACGTAGAGGAATAGTCATACTACGTCGACGAAGTGTCAGTATCATGCGGCGGCTTCAAAGCCAAAGTGGTGTTCTGATGTAAAGTGATATTGAATTTGTCGTAGAAGGCAGACAGCTAAGAAGGTGGAGCCAATAATAACGTGGAGTCCGTGGAATCCTGTGGCCACAAAGAATGTTGAACCATATACTCCGTCTGCAATTGTGAAAGGTGCTTCATAATATTCTATGGCCTGGAGGGCCGTGAAATAGAAGCCGAGTAGAATAGTGAGTGTGAGGGATTGGATGGCTTGTTTTCGTTCTCCTTCTATAAGGCTGTGATGTGCTCATGTTACTGTCACTCCGGATGCCAGGAGAACAGCTGTGTTAAGAAGGGGCACTTCGAACGGGTCTAGGGGGGTAATTCCTGTGGGGGGTCAGCATCCTCCTAGTTCTGGTGTGGGTGCTAAGCTTGAGTGATAGAAGGCTCAGAAGAACCCCAGAAAAAAGAACACTTCGGATGTAATGAAGAGGATTATTCCATATCGTAAGCCTTTTTGGACGGGGGGAGTGTGGTGTCCTTGGAAAGTCCCCTCTCGAATAATATCTCGTCATCATTGGTATATTGTGAGGAGTAAAAGAATTAATCCGAGGGTTATTAGTGTAGTTGAGTGGAAGTGGAACCAGATTGCTAGGCCAGATGTTATTAGGAGGGCACCGACTGCGCCGGTTAGTGGTCATGGGCTTGGATCAACCATATGATATGCATGTGCTTGGTGGGCCATTAAACGTTCTCTTGGAGATAGAGGCTTAAGAGAAGGACAAATACATAAGCTTGGATTATTGCTACCGCTACTTCTAGCAGTGTAAGAAGAAATAGGACGGTGGCAGTTAAAATTGCTACTGTTGGCATTATTGGGAGAAGGACAAAGACAGCAGTGGCAATTAGTTGAATTAGTAGGTGACCTGCAGTTAAGTTAGCTGTTAATCGCACGCCCAGGGCTAGTGGGCGAATAAATAGGCTGATTGTTTCAATAATAATTAACACAGGAATTAGGGGGATAGGTGTTCCTTCGGGTAGGAGGTGTCCCAGGGCAACTGTGGGTTGGTTTCGCATCCCAATAATAACAGTGGCGAGCCAGAGTGGTACGGCAAATCCTATGTTTAGTGAAAGTTGGGTTGTAGGTGTAAAAGTATAGGGCAGTAGTCCAAGCATGTTGATAGTAATTAAAAATAGTATTAGGGAGGCCAGAAGAAGGGCTCATTTGTGTCCGCCTACGTTTAGGGGCAGTATTAGTTGATTAGTAAATCGGTTAATTAATCAACCTTGAAGGGTAACTAGGCGGTTGTTAATTCATCGTGGTGAGGGGGTTGGATATAGTACTCAGGGGAGTGCAATTGCGATGGCAATTAGTGGAATTCCTAGGTAGGAGGGGCTTGCAAATTGGTCGAAGAAGCTTATTGCCATGGTCAGTCTCAGGGTTCGGTTTTGTGTTTTTCAGCGCTCACGGGGGCGGGTTCGTTTGGTGAGACGTGGTTTAAGACTTTGGTTGGGATGATAGTAAGAAAAATTAATCATGAGAATACTAAGATTGCAAATCAAGGGGCGGGGTTTAATTGAGGCATTTCACTAGAGGTGGTTAGGAGGCACCAATCTTTGGCTTAAAAGGCCAACGCTGTATCCCTGTTTTAGCTTTCTAGTGAGGCGTCTTCTAGCATAAGTGAGGATCAGTTTTCGAAGTGTTCGAGTGGGACTGCTTCTACTACAATAGGTATAAAGCTGTGATTTGCCCCACAAATCTCAGAACATTGTCCGTAGAATACACCTGGGCGGGAGGCAATAAAGGCGGTTTGGTTTAACCGTCCTGGGACTGCGTCTATTTTTACACCTAGGGATGGAACAGCTCAGGAGTGTAGTACGTCTTCGGCGGAAACGAGAACTCGGATTGGGGACTCTATTGGAATAACCATTCGGTGGTCTGTTTCAAGGAGGCGGAATTGTCCGGGGGTGAGGTCTTGGGTAGGAATTATGTAGGAGTCGAATCCTAGGTCTTCGTAATCGGTGTATTCGTAGCTTCAGTATCATTGGTGTCCTATGGCTTTAATTGTTAGGTGGGGGTCATTAATCTCGTCTATAAGATAAAGAATTCGGAGGGAGGGGAGGGCGATTAAAACAAGGATTACGGCTGGTAAAACAGTTCATACAATTTCGATCTCCTGGGAGTCTAAAATATATTTATTAGTAAGTTTAGTTGAGACTATTGCAACAATAATGTAAAGTACTAAAGTGCTAATTAAGAATACAATTATTAAGGCGTGGTCGTGGAAGTGAAGAAGTTCTTCTATAACGGGTGATGCCGCGTCTTGGAATCCTAATTGTGTGGGATGTGCCATTAAGCATTGAGCTTAAGACATGCGGGAGTTTAACCCACGATTTCACCTTGACAAAGTGATGTAATTTACGAGTTTACTAATGTCTTAGAAGGAAGTGGCAGAGTGGTTATGCGGCTGGCTTGAAACCAGCACATGGGGGTTCAATTCCTCCCTTCCTCGGTTAATTTGATTGAACTTGAACAAATGCTGGCTCCTCAAATGTGTGATAAGGAGGGGGGCATCCGTGAAGTCATTCTACGTTTGTTGCGGTTAATTCTACAGATGAGACCTCCCGTTTAGCGGCGAAGGCTTCTCATAGAATAAATAGGAACATGATTACTGCTACTAGTGAAATTAGTGATCCAATAGAAGAGACCGTGTTTCAAAGGGTGTAAGCATCTGGATAGTCTGAGTATCGTCGGGGCATTCCTGCTAGTCCTAGGAAGTGTTGTGGGAAGAATGTGAGGTTGACACCTACAAATATTACCCCAAAGTGGATTTTGGTTCAGGTGCTGTGTAGGGTGTATCCTGTAAATAGGGGGAATCAGTGCACGAAGGCTGCCATAATGGCAAACACGGCACCCATTGATAGAACATAGTGGAAGTGTGCAACTACATAGTATGTGTCATGGAGGACAATATCAAGTGATGAGTTGGCTAAAACAATTCCTGTTAGTCCTCCTACTGTGAATAGGAAAATAAAGCCCAGGGCCCACAATATGGGTGTTTCTCATTTAATTGATCCTCCGTGGAGTGTGGCCAACCAGCTAAAGACTTTTACACCTGTTGGAATGGCAATAATTATTGTTGCGGATGTAAAGTATGCACGAGTGTCTACGTCCATCCCGACTGTAAATATGTGGTGGGCCCACACAATAAAGCCTAGGAGGCCGATTGCCATTATGGCTCATACTATTCCTATGTATCCGAATGGTTCTTTTTTACCTGCGTAGTAGGCTACAACGTGAGAAATAATGCCAAACCCGGGTAAAATAAGAATGTAAACTTCTGGGTGGCCGAAGAATCAAAATAGGTGTTGATAAAGGATTGGGTCTCCTCCCCCTGCCGGGTCGAAGAATGTTGTGTTTAAATTACGGTCTGTTAAAAGTATTGTGATGCCGGCGGCCAGCACTGGGAGTGACAGAAGTAGTAAAACGGCTGTTACGAGTACGGCCCACACGAAGAGGGGTGTTTGGTATTGAGAGATGGCTGGGGGTTTTATGTTAATGGTTGTAGTAATGAAATTAATTGCCCCAAGGATGGATGACACACCTGCTAGGTGGAGGGAGAAGATGGTAAGGTCTACGGATGCCCCTGCGTGGGCAAGGTTTCCTGCGAGTGGTGGGTATACCGTTCATCCTGTTCCGGCCCCGGCTTCAACCCCAGAAGAGGCCAAAAGGAGAAGAAAGGAGGGGGGGAGAAGTCAAAAGCTTATATTATTTATTCGAGGGAATGCTATATCAGGGGCCCCAATTATTAGTGGAACAAGTCAGTTCCCGAAGCCTCCGATAAGGATAGGCATTACTATAAAGAAAATTATAACAAAGGCATGTGCAGTAACGATTACGTTATAGATTTGGTCATCACCTAGAAGTGACCCGGGTTGGCTTAGCTCAGCGCGGATTAGGAGGCTGAGGGCGGTTCCAACTATTCCGGCTCAGGCACCGAATACTAGATAAAGGGTGCCAATGTCTTTGTGGTTGGTAGAGAAGAATCAGCGTGTGATTGCCACAGGTAGGGTAGCCGAGCGTTTAGGCGGCGGGTTGTAGCCCCGAAGACAGAGGTTCAAGTCCTCTCCCTATCACAGCCCCGTGGTGAAGTACATGTTGGATTGCAAATCCAAAGACGCAGATTAAACCCTGCCGGGGCTTTCCCGCCTTACTCGGCTAACGGCGGGAAAGTAGATGAATGCTCGCTGGCTTGAGCGCTTAGCTGTTAACTAAGAGTTTGTAGGATCGAGGCCTTCTCATCTAGAAAGGCTTTAGCTTAATTAAAGTGTCTGATTTGCATTCAGAAGATGTGGGATAGAGTCCTGCAAGTCTTAATCAGGGACTAGGAGGTTTTCACTCCTGCTTAGAGCTTTGAAGGCTCTTGGTCTGGTTATCCTAAGTCTCTTAGGTTGTTAGTGTGAGAATGGCGGGGGTGATGGGCAGTAATCCTAGGGCAATTGTTGTGGATAGGGCTAGGGGGGTTGTTGATTGGGTTGTTAGGGCTCGTCATGGGGTAGTGGAGTTGGTTGTGCTAGGGGAGATGGTTAGGGTTATTGCGTAGCATAGTCGTAGGTAGAAGTATAGGCTTAGTAGGGCGGCTAAGGCTATTATTGTGGCGGTGAGAGGAAGTTCTTGTTTTGCAAGTTCTTGTAGGATTAATCATTTTGGTATAAATCCTGTAAGTGGGGGGAGTCCCCCTAATGACAATAAAGTTAGGGCGGTGGTTGTTGCTAGGATTGGGCTTTTTGATCATGTTGTTGTTAAAGTATTGATTTTTGTGGCTGATGCCATTTTTAGTGTGAGGAATGCTGCGGATGTTATAAAGATATATGTTCCTAGGGCGATTAGGGTAAGTTGGGGTGTGTATTGTAAGATAATAATTATTCATCCTATGTGTGCGATTGAGGAATAGGCTAGGATCTTTCGTAGCTGGGTTTGGTTAAGCCCCCCTCAGCCTCCGATAAGGGTTGATAAGAGGCCCAGGGATGTGAGTAGTGCGGGGTCAGTGGTGGGGGCTACTTGGATAATTAGTGCGAATGGGGCTAGTTTTTGTCAGGTAGATATGATTAATCCTGTTAGTAGGTCAAGTCCTTGAAGAACTTCTGGTATTCAGAAGTGTATTGGTGCTAAGCCAATTTTTAGTGCTAGGGCAGTTATGGCTATAGTGCTGGCTAGGGGGTGGGATATATTATTAATGTCTCATTCTCCTATAATTCATGCATTTGTAGTGCTTGCGAAGAGAATTATTGCTGCTGCGGTTGCTTGGGTTAGGAAATATTTGGTTGTTGCTTCAACTGCTCGCGGGTGGTGGTGTTGTGCTATAAGTGGAATAATTGCTAGGGTATTAATTTCTAGTCCTATTCAGGCAAGCAGTCAATGGGAGCTGGCAAAGGTTAGAGTGGTACCTAGTCCTAGGCTGGACAGGAGGATTGCAAGTACGTAGGGGTTCATTGATAGGGGAGGGATTTTAACCGTCATGTTCGGGGTATGGGCCCGAAAGCTTGATTAGCTGACCTTATCTTAGAAAGTGGTGTAAAGGAAGCACCAGGAGTTTTGATCTCCTGAGTATGGGTTCGATTCCCTTCTTTCTAGGAACTGGAGGGGCTTTAACCCTCATAAGCCACTCTATCAAAGTGGTCCTTAGGCATTCAGGCACGGTTCCTTTATTCGTTATAGTTGTGGCGGGAGGCCTGCGAATGCGATTGGTAGGGCGATGTGTCATAGTACTAAGGCTAGGGTTAGGGGGAGAAAGTTTTTTCAGACTAGATGCATTAGTTGGTCATATCGGAATCGTGGGTATGAGGCTCGGACTCATAGAAATAGCATAGACAAGAGTGCGGCTTTAGTTATTAAGTTAATTGTTGTTAGTTCTGGGAAGGCGGGGATGTGGGATGCTCCAAGGAAGAGGATGGCTGATAGGGTGTTTATTAATAAAATATTAGCATATTCGGCTAGGAAAAATAGGGCGAATGGTCCTCCTGCATATTCTACGTTGAATCCAGAGACTAGTTCGGACTCACCCTCGGTTAGGTCAAAGGGTGCACGATTTGTCTCTGCTAGGGTTGAGATGTATCATATTGCGGCTAGGGGTCAGGCGGGGACTAAGAGTCAGATACTTTCTTGGGTAATATTGAAGGTTTGTAGTGTGTATCCCCCTGAGAAAATGATAACTGATAATAGAATTAGTCCTAGGCTTACTTCATATGAAATTGTTTGGGCTACGGCCCGTAGGGCTCCAATTAATGCATATTTTGAATTTGATGCTCAGCCTGACCCTAGAATTGAGTACACTGCGAGGCTTGATAGTGCTAGTAAAAATAGAATGCCCAGGTTGAGGTCTGTGACGGGGTGTGGTATTGGTATTGGTGCTCATAGGGTTATGGCTAGGGTCAGTGCGAGTATGGGGGTTGCTAGAAAGAGGAACGGGGATGATGTAGATGGGCGGATTGGTTCTTTAATAAATAGTTTTACGCCATCAGCGATTGGTTGAAGGAGCCCATAAGGTCCTACTACGTTTGGCCCTTTTCGTAGTTGCATATAGCCTAGCACTTTTCGTTCAATTAGTGTTAGGAAGGCTACTGCTAGTAGGACGGGGATAATGTATGCGAGTGGGTTAATTAGGTGAGTTATCAGAATGTTTAGCATAACTAAGAAGAGGATTTGAACCTCTGGCTGAAAGGGCTTAGGCCTTTTGCAATTACCATGCTCTGCCATCTTAGTATGGCCTTATTTTGGCTAGGTTAAGGTTGTTCTCCCTTTGTTTAATTTAGTTGTTTTCATTAATTAGGGGTGAGGCGTACTTTTAGCATGGGCCTCTCTTTTCCGGTCCTTTCGTACTAGGAAAAGTAACGTTACAGATAGAAACTGACCTGGATTGCTCCGGTCTGAACTCCTGCACCATTAGGATGTCCTGATCCAACATCGAGGTCGTAAACCCCCTCGTCGATATGGACTCTGGGAGAGGATTGCGCTGTTATCCCTAGGGTAACTTGGTTCGTTGATCGGCCGGGGGGCCGGATCATGATTGGTCAGATTTTCTGTGACTTGGAAATGTCTTTCTTGGTTTTAGGTTTTAGTCCCAGTCCACTCGGAGGATCTTTTTTTCTCCGTGGTCGCCCCAACCGAAGGTAAAATGCCATTGTCCATTAGGTTTGTGCTTTTAGTAAGTTGCTTAACGTGGTTGGATTTGTACCTTAAGCTCCAAAGGGTCTTCTCGTCTTGTAGTTATATGCCCGCTTCTGCACGGGGAGATCAATTTCACTGACTGGAAAGGGGAGACAGCTAAGCCCTCGTTTAGCCATTCATACAGGTCTTCATTTAAAAGACAAGTGATTGCGCTACCTTTGCACGGTCAAAATACCGCGGCCGTTGAACTTGTAGTCACTGGGCAGGCTGGACCTCCTATACTTAGGTGTTTGCAGGAGGCGATGTTTTTGGTAAACAGGCGAGGCTTGTGTTTGCCGAGTTCCTTCCTTTTCTTTTGGTCTTTCCGGGGTGGCACTCCAGTGTGGGGTTAACGATCTGGGATGTTGTGGGTTTTTCTTGATTTTTTTGTTGTTCGCATTTCCCTCTTGTTTTGGGTTCGTTAATTGCCAGTGGTTGGTCCGATCTGGTCTACACTTGTGCCGGGAGAAGGGCGTGCCTTCTTGTTACTCATTTTAGCATGGTCTCTCCCATGTTGGCATGGGGCGGCCTAATAGTTTTAGGGGAGTAGGATTATTTATCAGTATAATAAACTTTGAGCCGTTTGAGCTTTAACGCTTTCTGTTCAGGTGGCTGCTTTTAGGCCCACTAGGACGGCGAGTTTTTGTAAAGTATGATCCTTATCCTCCTGTATAAGGTTGTATCCTTGGTTAAAAGGGCTGTACCCCTTTTAACTAACTCTCATATATTTTCTCTTTGTATTAGTCTAGGTGATTACTTGTTTTATTTGAGGAATATGAGGCTGAACTTCTATCCATTTCTTAGGCAACCAGCTATCACCAAGTTCGGTAGGTCTGTCACCTCTACCCAGAGCTCTTCCCACTCTTTTGCCACAGAGACGGGTTGGCCCATATAGTCAAACTAAAGGTCTCTTTGCTTGAGGGTGCTGGCTAAATCATGATGCAAAAGGTACGAGTTTTAGTCTCTGCTTTTTGGTGCTTATATGGGTTATTTCATTTCTCTTTCAGCTTTCCCTTGCGGTACTTTTTCTATTGCTTAAAGAACCTTTTCTGTCTCCCGTACTAAGGTGGTAAAATGGTTTGATTTGTGTGTTGCAGTTATGCTGTGTTATTTCTATTATTATATTATTATTTGAGTAATTAAGCTAGCTGTTTGGCTCAGGGCGATCCAACTTGCATGGATGTCTTCTCGGTGTAAGGGAGATGCTTAACTGTCTCAGCCACGCCCTGGGTTTGGTCCAAGTGCACCTTCCGGTACACTTACCATGTTACGACTTGCCTCCCCTTGTCGGTGCTTTGGTGTTAAAGTACCGTTTGGTGCTGTTTGACAGGGGAGAGTGACGGGCGGTGTGTACGCGCCTCAGAGCCGGGTTCAAAAGGACTCTCTATTTCCTTTTTACTACTAAATCCTCCTTTGAGCACTCTTTTCATAGTGCTGTTCGTGTTATTCTATTATAGAAAATGTAGCCCATTTCTTCCCACTTCGTACGCTACACCTCGACCTGACGTTTTGGGCTGTGCCCATTTTGCTTACTGTTAGTCCTTCACAGGGTAAGCTGACGACGGCGGTATATAGGCGGGGGTGACTAGGAGTGGTGAGGTTTAACGGGGGTTATCGGTTCTAGAACAGGCTCCTCTAGGGGGGTCTAAGGCACCGCCAAGTCCTTTGGGTTTTAAGCTGACGCTTGTAGTACCCTGGCGGACGTTTGTTGTAATTAAACGTCTAGGTTTACGACTGAGCATAGTGGGGTATCTAATCCCAGTTTGTTTCTCAGTTTTCGTGGGGTCAGGTGGGCTGGGATTAAAGCTACTTTCGTGTTTGGGCTTCGGACACTCAGAAGCGTATGACGGCCAAGGGGCCCTTCGGCTTTATTTTTGCTCATCCTTAACCACCCTTTACGCCGTATTTATCAACTAGGGCCTCTCGTATAACCGCGGTGGCTGGCACGAGTTTTACCGGCCCTCTTAGCGCTAACTAAGTCAAGTTTTCACTTATGGCTTAATATTTATCACTGCTGAATTCCCTTGGGGGTGTGGCCTGGCAAGGCGTCTTGGGCTAAAACATTTAGGGCCTGATGCCTGCTCCTCGTTCCCGGGCCGGGGATTAAGGGCATCCTCACAGGGCTGCGGAGACTTGCATGTGTAAGTTGAGCTAGAGCTGATAGTAAAGTCAAGACCAAGCATTTGTGCATGCGGAGCTGTTTAGGGCCCATCTTAGCATCTTCAGTGCTATGCTTTATTTTAAGCTACGCTAGC